TTTTGTTAAGTGTATACGCACTTTGTATGAGAAAGAAGGGATATAAACATAATGTTTGTCTAACGAGATACTATGCAGAATAAGGTTGTCAGGTGGGTCACATATTGCGCATTTACCGCTTTCGAATTTTTAAAATTGGATTTATACTTTATCGACTTATTTCATATCATGGTTCAAGCGTTAAAAATCAGTGAGGTTTACTCTTCCTTTTCGATGCCCGTGGAACTACTGTCAATGGTTTACTCAATTACTTATTGGGAATGTTAAAAAAAAAGATTACTACGTGATTTTTTGAATATGCCTATATCTATCGCTTTTCCTTCATTGATTTGATTCTTTCAATAGATACCGAGATTCATATTGGAAATAAAAAATATAGTAATTCAAACTATAAGACATAAGAGTAATTCAGATTGATCAGAACAAATAGATATAGCAAATAAATGGAATTGGATGCTATGTCACTCCCATATATGGAATTGATATTCACATATATCAAGATAATATTGTGGATTGATCTATAGATCCATATCAAATGCAGCCTCTATCTTTATTTTAGTCCAGGGAGCAGCTACAATCTAACTAATAAATAGTATGGTAGAAAGAAATAGATGAATCTTTCTACCATACTATCTATCTATTAGAATACTGCCGATTCTAGTCCACTCATTTCATTTAAGACATGAAATTGGAATCTTTTTCATTTTATTTCGGCAATTTTGGCTAAGAACTCAGAAGTCAAGTTTCATTCAAATTAGTTAATAATTAATCGTTTTGACTGACTGTTTTTACGTAAATGATAAGTAGAAAAGCGGTAGGAACTAGAATAAATAGTGCAGTAGCAATAAATGCAAGAATATTTACTTCCATAATCTCATCGGTTTTTTACTTCGCAATAACTCGGGATTTAATCCCATAGAGATGATAAATCTTTGGCCTGTAAATTCAATGAATGAATATTACCTCTCGATGATCTTGAATCGGATCAATATCATGAATAACAATATCTGAACTATCAAATCAATTCGTCGTCGAGAATTGAATAGTATAACATAGGAAGTTCTTTTATCCATACCGCCCCAAACTTGGATTCCTGACCCAATCCAACCAAAATTCCTTTATTTATCATTTTTTATCATCTGTTCTTTTTTTCTCTCTAATCTATCTAGTTCCTTCTTGTACAATCATCTGATGAAGTCTCATCAAACAGCTCTTCCACTTCCAGTGGTCACATAGTTACAAACCCAAACAAACAATAAAAGCTAAATGGAAAAAGAAAGGAGTTTAGAACGAAACTATTTTTGACTTGGAAGACAAAGAAGTGTGATAAAGATGCGACCGTATAAAATGAATATTCATCAAATTTACTATTTTTCAATTTGTTCTTTCGTCGATGGGGCCTTAAAACAAAATGAAAAATCGGAAAAATGATTCATTCCCCTTTCTAAGAGGAGTAGGATCTTTGGTTGATCTGTCCTTCCCCCTCCTTTCTTCGTAGATTATTAGCCCCGGGACACCTATACCAAAAGCTCAGTGTGCAATTTGCATGAAATCTATTTTTCAACTTCAAACTAGTAAGTGAGGTTCCATAAATCCGTATCCAGAAAAATAAATTGTTTTTTTTTTTGTTTTTTCTGGAAAGTATTTTCTTATATTCAATTTTGTATTGGACAAGAAAAGAATTCCCTTTGTGTATGCGCGCCTCAAAAAGGTATAGTACCCGATTCCATTACATGCATCGGGGTCAATCGAAAAAGCCAGCATTTCTTGGAATACTGACTATAATGCTACCAATAATTGTACTAATCCAACCGCATATTACCCAAAGGAAAGAAAAAAGAAATAAGGATTTCCCCTTTGCTTTGACAATGAAATTCTGCCCCCCGTCCCCTTCATAAAAAGGGAGAGATTTATATTGGATCCGTCGGGACTGACGGGGCTCGAACCCGCAGCTTCCGCCTTGACAGGGCGGTGCTCTGACCAATTGAACTACAATCCCAGGGAAATACGGGATCTAGCAGAAAATTTGATTCTTTTTTATCTCCGGATCGGGTATTTCTGAAGTACAAAGGGGTTATATCATCTCATGGTGGATTGTCGAATTATTGGGCCGAGCTGGATTTGAACCAGCGTAGACATATTGCCAACGAATTTACAGTCCGTCCCCATTAACCGCTCGGGCATCGACCCAGGAAGAATCAATTTTAGACTTATTGGTAATCCAAGATCAACTTCCTTTCGTAGTACCCTACCCCCAGGGGAATTCGAATCCCCGCTGCCTCCTTGAAAGAGAGATGTCCTAAACCACTAGACGATGGGGGCCCGCTTGACCAACGGCCATCATACTATGATCATAGTATGATCAGTTTTTTGAAATTGTCAATATAATCGAATGATTCTATCCGAGGGATCTTTCCCCCTTTCAGAATTGCATAGAATTATTTTTTATTCTGATGAATTATTCATTCTAATCGCCATTAGAAATCTAAAATCTAGTAGT